ATTTGATAAGTTTAAATAAGTTTTATGGATTTTTTGTAGAGGGAAAGGGGAAACAAAAAAATAATCTTTCTTGAAAAGTGGAAGAAAAAGAAAAGGCCGCTTCATTAAGAAATTCAAAAATTAGATTAGAAAAGGGCCCTGCTATGAAAAAAAAAAGAAAGAGGGCTGGAATCTACACATTGATTCTTTTTTTTCGCAATTTTTGTTGAACCGTATGCATCAAAAGGTGCATGTACGGCTCTTTAGGGATACAAATTTTATCCTAATCAACCGACTTTATCGAGAAAGATTACTTTTTTTAGGCCAAGAGGTTGATAGCGAGATCTCGAATCAACTTATCGGTCTTATGGTATATCTCAGTATAGAGAATGATAACAAGGATCTTTATTTGTTTATAAACTCTCCTGGCGGATGGGTAATCCCCGGAGTAGCTATTTATGATACCATGCAATTTGTGCAACCCGATGTACATACAATATGCATGGGATTAGCCGCTTCAATGGGATCTTTTATCCTGGTAGGCGGAGAGATTACCAAACGTCTAGCATTCCCTCACGCTTGGCGCCAATGAGTTTTTTAAGAATAAAAAAAAAGACTATGCCTTCGCCATATGAAATAGGAATATTAAGTAATAATAGCATGGCACTTCGAATTCGATATGAGAAATTTTTTTTTTCAAAACATTCGATTATATATCGAAAGAGTAGTATGAAATTAGTATAAAATAAAGGGGATTCCCGATTTGATCTTATTTATCGGGGCCCATTTCAGCGTCACAAACTTTTTTGTTTTCACACCAGAAAACTTTTAACAATATTTATGTTATTGTTATGAAAGAGTATGAAAAAAAAAAAGAAACTTTGGGATTGCTGAATCACAGACGAGATAAATATATATAAAGCAACGGAGCCATCATAGTATTTTTTAACTGCTCCGAAAGGAAGGATGGTAATTGGATCATTTGCCGATCTGAATCGGATAAACCCTATATCTATATTTTTATCTATATTTCTTTTCTCTTTCTTCGATGGAAATGGAAGGTAAAAGTGAATTCCATTGTATAGCCGTATGCAATGCGCAAAGGATGCCTGTACGGTTACTCAATTCTATCTTTTTTTATTATTCTTTATCTCTGCTCCTTACCTCATCATGCGAGATAGAGGAACCATTTGTTATATCATCAGGGTAATGATACATCAACCTGCGAGTTCTTTTTATGAGGCACAAACGGGAGAATTTATCCTGGAAGCAGAAGAACTACTGAAACTGCGCGAAACCATCACAAGAGTTTATGTACAAAGAACGGGCAAACCCTTATGGATTGTATCCGAAGATATGGAAAGGGATGTTTTTATGTCAGCAACAGAAGCCCAAGCTCATGGAATTGTTGATCTTGTAGCGATTGAATAAAAATAGCAGTAAGTTTACGCAAATCGCCGATTTGAGATTTTATCTTCTTACTTATTACCGGGTTTAATAATATTATATTCATCTATTAAATAGAGAAGTAATTCATAATCATCCGGTTAGGATCGATCTAAACCAGCCCATTTATTATGTATATGATTCAACATGCCAACTATTAAACAACTTATTAGAAACACAAGACAGCCAATCAGAAATGTCACGAAATCCCCCGCTCTTGGGGGATGTCCTCAGCGTCGAGGAACATGTACTAGGGTGTATGTGCGACTCGTTCAGATCACCAGTGGTATAAAAAAAGGGAAAGAAATTTTCCAGTATCAATGATCAGTACTAGAGAATAGTATCAAATGGAAGGAAGAAGGCCGTTCACTATCTAAAACTAAAAAAAAAAAAGATCTATTCTATTCTTCTATTGTATATGAAATTTATGGTTTCCGTTAGTGCAAATTCAATCACTTCAATTTTGAATTTGAATTCAAGATGAGAAAAAATTCCTCATTGGTAACAAATGGTTATCCATTAAGCGGGGAAATCCTATTTTCAAAGCCGAAATCTTATGTTATGCATGCCTATACTCTTGCAAAAACGGACTAAGAGGGTCAGCTACCCAGCCAATCTTCATAATTAAATACCGTTACTGTATAGCTAGATCTCGTTGTGAAAGACCTATTACTAGATAATTCATGGGTAGAGCCAAAGAATGTGAACTGTACAAGTTACTAATAGCATTGATTAAATGAAGTAAGGGGCTCCGGTGTATAGAGAGGACCTCACCGTTTAAGACGTAACCATAGAAACGATGGAACCCACTATTTCGTTATTCATTTCTATTTATTCCTTTTTTCTGTTTTATGTTTTTTGATACGGTGAAATGCCTATAAAAAAAGACAAATCGTGGTCGGGAAGGTTATAGTAGCAAAAGCCATTGGAATTTCTATTTTATACATTGGAAGAATCCGTTTTGTTATTAATAAACTAGGAAAAGGGAAAAGAATAACTGAAAGAAAGGAAATCAATTAGTTATTCATGAAAGTTTCATTTATTCAATGACCAGAATTAGACGAGGATATATAGC